CCGGCAATAACTCTCCTTTGACACATAGGCGCTATCAGCCCTTCTCTTATGCCGGGTCTGGGGGAGGAGGGATTTTTTCTGCCTGGAGCGAGCCAGGTCTGGGATCTTTCCCATAGCCTTCTTTCTGTGAACCTGAGCGAATTCTTTTCTCTATTGTACCTAAATCTTCAACGTTTCAAAAAGTAATCTTTCTGAGTGCGCTTGACCGCCTTACTTTACTCGCGGTACACTGACTATATTCCGCAGAGGTTGGCAAGAGCTTATTTCACAGCAAGACTTAATGGAATTAGCCTCGTAGAACTGAACTACCTTGATCTAAATCTCTGGAACTCACAGAAGACCAAGGCACATCCACTCTAAATTCAGCATAAGCTTGGGATCTTTCTTTCCTCAAAGCTAAAGCCCTTGAAGCCAGGTCTTTCTTCTTTAAAGCCTGGAGCTGGTGTATTACTTTATTATATCGTAAGTAAGGAAGTTGAGATTGTCAGTTTCATTTCGTGAACCAGCTACCCTTTATCTTCTTCTTCCGTACCTTCTTCTTAGTCTACCTACTCTAGAACCAGGGGGAGACTCCGTGGCTTTATAGTCTTTGCATCCACTTGGCCACTCGAGTCTTGGCCACACTCTAATAAGTTCCCATCTCCTTTTTTTATTAAAAAGCTACTGGACTTGGCTTCTTTCCTGCACATAGTGTCTGATATTGAATCACATCTGCAGCGCTTACTGATTCAATCACAGAAGAAAAGATCACAGCTGATACTCAATTGCTAACATCACACCGTTTACTGATTAACGTCCGACTACAGCTCGTATGAGTTCTTACGGTTGGGAAGAGTCTCAACTTCAAGGTACTACATACTTGATTAGAGAAGGAATTTCTTACTTAATGCCATGCTTTACAGACATTCTGACCAAAGCCCCGGATTAGTAACATAGGATTTTTGCTTTTCCGTCCGAATCCCATTCTATGAGGGCCGCCTCACTAGCCTTCCTATAAGGCCTTTAGAGAGGATTCAAACTCTTCGTCCGTGACTCACTGGCATTTCTTCCAGAATGAAGAGAGAGTAGAGCTATTGAAGCAGAAAGCCTATTAGGCTCGGTACGCTATAAACATCCTGTTGCCATATCTTCAAACCTATTACCGTAGGTCGACTGTCAGTAACCCTCGCTCTTTTTCGTGAAGAGTCAGTATCTAATCCTTCTGCTCTGGAAGTTGATTGAGGACTTCTATTCACTTTGATAGATGGCGTTGGAAGGAGTGGTGTCCAGGATTAATCCCAGTACCACCACACCTCTCCTTGCCCGTGGTTGGTTTAGGCCACGAGCAAAGACCAAGAAGTCTTGACCAGTAAAGCCTCCAGAGACCCGGGTCCCACCTAAACTAAAACTTGAAGTCAGAGCTTTTGGTGGTTTGATCTCACCTTTATGATACTTCATATTGAGATCAAACAAAGGCCACAATATCCCAAACCTTATCAGCTCTTGATTTTAATCCTTTGCTTTCCAAGATGTTAGGACAATTGGGCCTTCAAACCATGATTCAATGGAGGTATCCGGAGAAGAGGACTGGACTGCGTACCAGGCCAAATACTTAAGCCAGGCACGGACGAGCTAGCTGGGCGAAGGGATTCCCGAGTCAAACGACTACCATACATAGCATAGAGCTGGAAGCTGCACTAGTGGACAGAGAAGACTGGACGTGAACACGAAACTGTACAGGAATAAGAATCGCCCCACTTTCCCTCTTTGAAAGAGCATAGCCCTGTAACCCCTAAAAAGAAAGAGGAAGAGAGTGTAATGCCATAAAATTTTAGATATCCTTTATAATTCTGATTACTCTAAAGAAGCGCGAGCGCTGGGCTTTTCGTGATAAAAAAACTATCCTAAACTCTCTTCTTCCGGGGATTCGGGTTAGTTGTTGACTTACAAAGAAAGGCAGATCGATTAAGATCTTCATCTTTATATGGCATTCTAACTCTAACGATTAACGATCATAATCCTTTTATCAGGGTGCTCTTCACATTCATCAGCCTGCTTCAAAATCCCTTTGCGTGCACCTTTCTACTAGTCTCACTTGAAATGAAGTTCTTCCCATTCCCCTGGGGTAAATTCCTTGGAAAAGACGCTTGAGCAGCCAGCCTTCTTGCCCAGGTCTTGGGCTAGGCTAGGAGATTGGAAGCCTCAATTCAAGTCGAGCAGCAGCTTTTCTACACTCAAAGGGAACCCGGCATCCCATTAACTGAGACTTCCTATGCATAGCTGTAGCTTTTCGTCATACCCAAAGGCTACTTAGTGCCTCCACCAACTGGGAAGCTAGAGTATGAGTCAAAAAGCCCACATACACCTCCCTATATAGAGAATATAAGTCTTTAATAGGGCTACAAGGGAGAGTGTGGTCAAGGGGCTGTGGGCGAGCTTGGCCTTCGTCGGGAACAGATTGTGCCCATGATTGGGAAAGCTGCTGAGTTCGCTAGATCAAAAAATGACATTAGAAAAGTAAAAAGTCTCATGAGTCGCTGCGGGCTTATTACGAATTCAATTGTTAACATGAATCGGCCATTGTCTTTTCGGGTTCCCCCACCCAGGTGGGAAATTACTTACTTAGACTATAGCGACCCTAATAAGACATACCCACTTATCCTTAAACGAAAAAGAGGAGCACACCAACTCTATGAAGAATTCCTGGCCTTGTTACAACAATACGCTTAAAATACCCGATTAATGCTGAATTGGGGCAAAGACTAAACCAAACGAGCTCTTTGCGCCCTACGATTGCAACTGTTATGCTTGTTGGGTGGTCCTACTCTTTGAGGAGTATGGGTCGATTTCGCTTGTTTCAAAGTGCACTGACTAGACAAACTAAACGGCACTAAAGCTTTAACCTACCTCATCCACCGCCCTGACGAAATTAAGTAATTCCAGATCAAGTTCGGATCCGTGGAACTACCAAGGAAGAATTGGGCTTTACTGCGCCAATAGCCATCCTCCACTAGATACATCATTCAGAAATCGGGCAGTAGATCGGTGCGCGCAAACATATCTTCTCGGACAGAGGGACCAGAAAGACTTCTACAGGCTTTCTTTTGCCCTTCTTTACCGCTTGGAACTAGATGTAATCGAACTTACACTTTATGAAGGCAACCCAAAGAATAGACTGGTAGGACCCTATTCGCGCGCCTATGGACCAATGTAACCCAACCAGTAACTAGTGCCCCCAATGGACCTCTCCTATGTAACTCCAACTGAAAAGGGGGACGGAATATCAATTTTATATTATGGGCTTGATTGATCATACTTGATGACTGATTGATGGATACCTTTGTTATATAGTTCCGATGAACCCCACGGATGTCGTCTATAGGGGCTACCTGAAGCTATTCTCCGATCGGTACCTATACCCACTATTCATGAACATAGTCGATGTTAAGGTTACTATAGATGGAAATGCTTCCACCTCAGCCAGCCCTTATTTTTTTATTAGTAAAGCGCGTAGAAACCCTCTAACCTAGGTCTCCTGCACTCTTATTTGGTTTAGAATTGGGACAAGCCAAAACCTTCATTATTAGTAAGATAGGTTGCTTTCTTGTCTTGAGGAGTGAATTGCGTAGGCTGAGGGGCTACTAGCGGGTTTATTTGGATAGAAGAAGATCTCGGTAAGGTTGAGCAGGGGCTTGCCAGGTATTGACTGACCCCTGAAGTTGAGGTAGAGGCTGTAGGTATTGCTGAGACTGACCTAGCGGAAAGGGATATTTTTCTGGTCTCACCTGAGAATGCTGTAGCGGCACTGGTTGAACCTGCTCTCGCGCCTGAGGCTCTTTGAAGTTGTTGCGGTTGAAGCTGAGTCTGCTGGACTGATTGCTGCTGAAACTGCGAATTCGCCTCTAGACCTGTCTGAGTGGAGGCCGTAGTCTGGTAGTGCTGAACTCTTGATGGTCTCTCTTTTATGAAAGGGATTGCTTTGTGACATGGGTTTACTCTTATTCTCGGAATTTCTTTGAGATTGTGGGCTAGTCTGAATCCTAGATGCAAGCTTCTTAGGTTGAGAAAGGGTGCTAGTCTCTTGTGCTTTCATCTTAACATTCATCAGTGAAGGCTCAAAGATGTCATACATGGGGGACTGCATCTCTCCTGAGTGCAGACCTTTACGTAGACGACTGTGTCAAAGTAGTAAGAAAGGCAGCAATAACGAGAGATGTCTCTCTCTCCCGGGCGCGTATTGCCGAAAAGAAGGTTTTGCTTCAGTTGTGCTACTCTAGACCTGCGGAAGACAGGTGTGCAAAGGCCTAAGTCCCGCGATGTGCAGAGAGTGTACACCAGTCTGTGCTCGTGCGTCTGGGTGATCCTCAGGTGGAGCCCAGGTGTCAGTGTCAAATGTGTGGCAGAAGCTAAATAGAAAAAAGAAAGGAATTTTGGCGCAAAAGGAAAGAAAGAGGGGGCGATCTCGATAAGCTAAGCAATTGACTCTTTGTTTGCGATTCTTTCAAGGAAGGCTCAGATCCAATATCGGTAGCGGAAGAATTAGACTTGTGTAAGCCTGAGGCCTGGACCAGAAAGTCTAAAATTAAGTATAGGCCGGGGGCAGCAGCAGAAGATTGGACTGGAACCCGAGAAGGACAAAAACTAGATATCTTTTGTGGAAGTTACTTACGATCGGGCTTCACTAATCTGTAGCACCTGAACTCCTGAGCTTGCTTGGGTGAGTGGTGGGATGATAAATGGACTGGTCGACCCTCTCAAAATTTTCCTGTGAATCAAGCCCTTCTTTAAAGAGCCATTTCGGTAGGTTTTAAATTGAGTCATTAGAGGAAAGGAATAGCAGACCGCGGAAAGCAAGCTACTCTCTCTAAACTAAATGGAAAAAGAGCTTATCTTATAGCAGCTCTCTCAGGGAAGCTTCCTTCGGGATTAACCAATAGGGTAGAGGTGAATCAGCTTTATTTCCTGAGGAGGACGTTTTTATTGATTTTTATTGAGGCTGCCTTCGCACAACCGGCACAGGGTATTCATAGCTGCTGGTCTCGACCGGTTCACTAGAATGGTTGGAGCAACAGGAGCTCCTACTCTCCCTAGAAGCTGATGTTGGTTGTTGGCTAGGCTCAACTTGAACCACCGGGCTTACCCATTTTTAGATCATGCCCCCGTAGTTTTTGGTATTCAAGCCTTCCATTTCTCTGCGACTTCTGGAACGGATGGGACTTTTCCCTCTCCAACTGGACTAGAATAAAGGAGGGTCGGCCCGGCCTGTGATCGTAGTCCGATAGCTATTCCTGCCCCAACTTAACCAATGGGGTCCGGTAGTCAGGGGTAAGAATGAACAGAAGGCGACTAACCAATCTCTCTTTGAAACCAGATGCCCGGAGATGTTTGATTCGTAGGGCTAGGAGATCGGTGAAGAGGGCCGGACAACCAAGCTAAAAGTTCTTCCATTACGGCTACTCCGAAATTTTGCACTACCACCTTATCCATTACTGGAGACGAAAGCAGCTATCCCTAATGCCTTGCCCCTCTCCCTCCAGTCGGGAGCTAAACCCGGGGAGTGAGAAGAGAAGGAAGGGAAGAATCGGCTAGGAAAAAAGAAGATTTAATCGTGTTAATGCTAAAAACTCAAATACCGGGTATTCTCCGACATTTTTAATATCTTATACTTGGTTCGAATCCAATTCCTGGTAAGGAAGGCAAAGATTCTAAAGAAATTCCTGGATGATGAACAAGAAGCACTGCAGCAGCAATAGCAAGTCACTTTGGAACGACCCGGCATCGAGGTCTCTACTCCCCAACCGCACCACCTGGGGAAACCAAGCGAAAGAAGACAAGATCTAATCTCCAAGCACTGTCTTGTGCTCGTCTCGGTGAATGGACACAAAAGAGAGATTTAATATTTTAATGAGAAAGCATTCTGAATCGGCATGAGCAAAAGCCCCCGTAAAAGCTTCAACAGGAAAAGCAGTTCAGCAAGACAATGGAAGCAAAATAAAATTCAAAAAGAATTGGCGGAGAACGGAAGGAATTTACGAACGGTACGACCGGGGAAGCCTGCCTAGCAAAGCCAAGCGTGGAAAGACTACCTAAAGCTAAGACTCCTTTTCGGGTGCTGCCGGTCTGGATTGATGCCTTTCCTTCTTTCCAGGATTAAGGATCTCCCAAAAGAATGAATGACCTCAGGAACAGTCAATGGGAAATCCCGCCATGCCATCGAGGGGCTAGTGTGACCATCCATAGCATACGACGGGCGAGAGGGGTACGTGGTGGCTCAGTGTGTCTACCAGTTTCAGGTGAGGCTATTCGGAGATCCAGGGCGAGTCCCGATTCCATATATACGGTTAAGCAAGCCCTGCCGCCAGCTTCCACCCAGACGACAAAAAACGTGAGCGCCTGGCGCGAAAGGTTGCTTTGCTTTACTAAAAAAAAAGAATATAAGGCGCGTTAGCGCTTTAGTTTTCCAATAAGGGGCGGAGCGAGCCTAGAATAGCAGCCTATTACGTTACGTTTTCAGGCCCCTTTACTTTTTACTTTTAATTTTTTAAATAAAGCGCTAGTGCCCCTAATCCTATAGAGTCAGGCTCTTCTGCTATCAATGAAACCGAAAGAAACACAAAAACCCAGTGCGTTTTGTATAGATCGAGAGTTGTAGCTGGATTCTTTACTCATGACATACTGGGAAGAATTGCAGGAAATCGTTCGATAAGACTTCTCACTACTATTTGAAAATGATATCCGACGATCAAGACAATTCCCGCGAACTCTTTCATTTCGTATCAGTTTATTCTTCTTCTTACAAAGCAAATAGCATTTCCTATTGATTTGTCCCCTATCCTATAGAGCTGGACCTATTATGATTCTTTCTGAATTATCCGTCGCTTATGCTGTTCCCAAGGACTAGCAAAATCGAAATAGCGAAATTCTTGGGTCATCTCAATGGGTTCAGAAACCACACGTTTCTCTGGATCATCATAGCGTACTTCTACATATCCACTCAGAGGAAGGTCTTTTCGTAATGGATGACCCTCGAAACCATAATCTGTTGATATACGGCGTAGATCCGGATGATTGATGGAAGAAACACCAAACATATCCCAAACTTCTCGCTCCCACCGGCCGGCTGATGGAAATAGACTGACTACCGGAGATATTCGTGTTACTTCGTCTGCACTGGTTTGTATAAGAATGCGTGAGTTATACCGAGTACTCAGTAAATTATAGACCACTTCAAATCTTCGTTTTCGAGAGGGATAATCAACTCCGCAAATATCGATCGAAACTTGAACCCTTGTATAGGTATGCAATTTAAGAAAGCACAAAAATTGAAATAGGTAGTCCGTTTTGGTACCATATCTATTCCCATGTTCCGATCTTTCAAAATAGTAAACCCATTTTCCGGGTAAAGAATACAAACAATATCTTAATAAGAATTGGCTATCCATATAAAGATAACGAATGCTTTCTCCTCGTTCATATTCTTTTCTTGCTCTAAAAAACTCGCGCCAGCTTGGCATGATTATATATTCACAGTAAAAGTTATCCGCTTTGCTTTCTTTTAGCAAAGACTTGTTGTAATGTAAATCGCCGGTTGGGTTTACCAACCAAGAAAGACATGGGATTTGGTGGGCAAAAAACTAGCTTTCTTCTCTCTCTTATGATATTTCTATTGCTTCAACGGCTACTTCTCTTCTCTATATGCAATTACTTGGCGTAACTGAACTCAACTAAGCTTGCATCTTACTTTAAGGTTTTCTAGAACCTAAGACTCTTAGATAGAGAGTTTCAAACCAAATGTGCAATTCCCCTCCCCCGACAATCCGAGTGGGGAACTAAACCAGCAGCGCTACGAACACTTTCAACAGAACGAGACCTGCCCCTATCCTATATAGTAAATTTATAAAAAATATAGAGTTAGCCGGACTTCCCTTTCCTGGGGATTGGTCTCCCTCTCTTAGTAGGAGGTTGACTATGTCCACAACAATTTGTGTAATATAAATTAAAGGCTCGTCGAGACCTCGACGTTTTGGATTTCTTCCTAGGTGCAGGCCTGTCCTTCTTCTTATTGCAGTTGATTGAATAAGGCTTCCCCGCTTCGCTTCTTCTTTGTTCATTCGTAAATCGCGCGCGTCTTTTTAAGCCAGGTCAAAACGATTCGATTTTTATCTGAGTCTACGGAGATAAATCGCTCTTTAAGCGAAAATCCCCGGTTTTCTAAAACCTTCTCGTGATGATCTCACTCCACGGAGGGAAAAGGTTTGTTAATTCATTCAAAAGACGGGCTTTCCTAGCTCATATAGTGGAAAGCGCCCTTCCCACATCGATCCCTCGAGGTGGAAGAATGATGAAACCTGCCAAGTAATATAGTAGTCATGCCCTTCCTAATCCTCTATCGAAGGAAACCCCTCCGAGGGTGAAAGAGGTGGCTAACTTTCCTTGCCCCAGGGAGCTTCTTTGTTTATGTAACTAAGCGGGCAGGTCTCTGGAGTGTGCTTCTATCGCCCGAGCAAGAGAAGGGCTGCAGATGAGCTATCAAGTCGTGCATTTCTCCCGAAAGTGAGGAGAATGCCCCGGATATCCTCATAGGTGTCGGGTTTACCAGGCTAAGGTAACTATAAAATTGTAGTTAGCGGGTTTCCCTCCTTCCATAGCATCTTGCTTTCCTTGGTAACTATTCGACAGACGAAACCCCTCGGTTTTCTTCTTATCTTAAAGTAGCTTTCCTTTCGGGTTTGACCAAGATTCTTTCTTCCCTAGCCTAGGGTGCTAGTTTGTTTATGTCACTAAGCGTGATAGCTTAACCGCGCTTCTAGCTCTATCTCTAAAAGGAATTCTTAAACCGGCCATGCCAGACAAGTACTGGTTTAAGTTCCGCCATCCCCTCTCCCAGTTGCTATGAATCGAGAGAGCCCAGTCGCTCCTCCTGCCTAAGGGCATAAATAGAGGCATCACTCGAGTTATGCCTCTTCTAGTCTAGTAGATCCAATCCAGACAGATCTAGTATACGTACAAGAATCAGAAGGGGTCTTATCCCTAGGTGAGGGGATTGTGCTACTTGCTTTTCTCTTAGTTGAATTATGGGTCTTTCTCTTTTTCTTTCCTTTCTTGTTCCGTCCTGCGCTAAGCAAGCGAGTCTTTCATTCCTTGCTCAAGTAAGTGAGGACAAGCCCCTTTCGTTTATCCGGATCTCCCTATCCGGGGACTTCTCCAACAACCTCTTCTGGTAAACAATCTCTTATGTACTCAGACGGGCCGCTCTACTCCCTGTGTTCTTTCAACGTAGCAAGGAGGCCGGCGGAGAATGCCAGCCAAGTCGGTCATTCACACTCAGTCAGAGTCCAATTTCCTAGCGGAAGAAAGCCAAAAGGGAAGTTCTGCGTCCTCACCTTTCAATCGAGCAACTGCGTTTCTTCGTCTTAGGCCTCCAACAGAGGTGTATTTCCTTTCAAAGTAAAAGAATTGATTGAGGGGATTATCTCTCTTTTTTATACAAAAGGGCCGGGCATGGTTCACCAGGCGTACTAATTTAATTCGATAGAATGATGATAATTTTTATCGACCCTCACTCACTAGGGGAAGCGCGGACGAGTGGAAGACTTGGGTGTACGTAGTTCAGAAGACTATCTGCTTAAAAAACTACTCTTCCTCTTTAACTTCTTATTGTTTAGTTAGTTCAGTAGCTCTTTCAGTTCGAACTTGCCGTTCCGAGTTGCTTCTCTCTGTTTCTGTGGTTAGTGAGTTATGGAGTTGGAGCAGTTATTCATTCTTTCTTGAGTTCTAGTTTTTAGAGCTGTGTGACTAGCTTCCATGAGCGGATAGGATCCTCTTCTAGGGCTCGTTTCGGAGTTAAACGAACGTTGTTCTTAAATAAATTATTCCCTTCCCCGAGTTAGACTTTTTAAGAGATGGGTGAATAGACACCAGTGGAATACCTAAAAAGAGAGCCGAAGGAAGAGAACTAGAGAGCTGGAGGGAGGGAATAAAATCCTCGATTCAAGACAGTATAAGATCCTAGAGTCTTTTTCGAATGCCCTTAATTTCACTGAGATCACCAATTAAGATTTCGCTTATGGTAAAGGTTGCTAAGCGAAAGCCTCTCTGCAATGAGGGAAAGCCACAGAAGCTGGCCTTACAAGATAGGGGGGCTGTCCAAAAAAGGAGATTCTTTGAGTTCATACCCAGTAGAAAGAAGGGCAGCTGCTAAGATCCCAAATCGAGATTGGCTAGATGGGAGTAGCTCATGCCCGGCTCGGGAAATGATGTTTGATAAGATGGATTCGTTCGTGAAAGAAAAAAAATGCAATGGTGGGAAATGAATAGAAATGGCCGGTATGTTTTAGTCTTTCCCCTAATGAGGTGCCGACATCTGTGTTAGTTCCTAGGAGTGATGTTACAACATCCCTTAGTAAGAGCATCCGAGATAGCCAAAGATCCGAAGGAGAAGCAAGAACAAAGGTGGTAGCACATTAGAATAATAAGAATTCAAATAAAATCCAGCTTAAAGCGCTCAAGGAACCCTATTTCATTTCGAGATCCCTACCCCACAGATTGAGACCGAGTTCCAGTTCCATTTTAATAATTTTTTTCTAAACCAGCATCAGTGACTATCTAAGCACCACCATAAAATTACGGAACAAACTGTAGTTTGCGGCAGTTACTGTTTTTATAGCCATAGTCTTTCTTTGGTTCGAAAGCGAGATTGAGATCTATATTTTATATAAACCTCTGACGGAACGGAATGCAACTTTTTCCTATTGATCCAGTTTACATTGACTCAGTCAGTAGTTGGCCGTTGATTTCATTTAGTTGACCGAGAATCAGGAGCAGCACCATAAGGGGGAGGCAGCATCTGAGCTAGTTTCATCTGTCGATTGAGTTGAATCAGCAACAGAGCCGGTAGCCTCACCAATCTATATAGTTCTTTCTCAACCATCAGTCTTTGTAGATTTATTCCTTTCGTGCGTTCTTTTGATCTAGCCATAGTGACTCTCTATCCGTTGTGGGAGTGAGTGTTTAGGCGGGGCCTAAGAATGAATGATTTACGCGCTCCTTCGTTCATAGCACGGAGTGAGATGTCTATGTTCCCACCAGAACCTACGTACGTGTCAATCAAGGCAAGGCCTTTTTTCTTTTTGCCTATGATGCCATGCCTGCTGTTACTTCACTCGGTCAATGGGGATAAACCACTGTATCTCGCTTTTTTTTATGCTACTTAGACTTGAATCAACCAACCGGATCTGTTCGATCTCCTGCGGCGAGTGCTGCTTCTTTGACCTGTGCTTCCTACGCCTTTGCCCGTGGGTCAATTGCTCTTGGTTTTGGCACTCTAAGAGAGAGGAGGGGGGATACCGTAAATCCACTCTGCTACAGGCTATTCAGCTAACCTTTTAGAAAAATGTCTTAACTAAAATAAATAAGAGAAGAAAGCCTCAGAACGAAAGAAGGATAAAGCAGAACTTGCGTAAGATAGAAAGATCTATTATCCCATTTCTTGCCTAAAAAAGGGGACCTACTCTCTTTTCTAAATCCAATCAATAGCCCGTTCCAGTCTAACGAGATTCCTCCCTTTCACCTTTCAGTCGATTAAGCAATTGATCCAGTCGTTGACGTTGCAGGTGATTCTTATGATTCCCGTCCCGGCCACCACCTTTTTATTTAAAATCTGGATCCATAATTATGGCCGGTTAGCTACTGAGATAGCGTGGCTATTGATGGGTGTTGAATGATTCTTGATAACGTGGTTTAGAGCTAACATAGATTCAGTTGGGGTAGAGGTCTTGTAGAGCCTGATTGACCAGTTTCCCTGATGAAGAAGAAAAGAACTCGACTTTGCCAAAGACATATGAGGCATACTCATCTGAGTCTTCGGGTCCAGAAGTCTATACTACCTCCTAAATAGGACTCATTTGGTTAAGCAGTAGATCCAGCTTATGACTCTATTAGATAGACGATGCTCAGATAATCCAGTTCTCTAACGTTAACTAAGAATACTATAAGAGGAGAAGTCGACTCATGTACTCTATCTACGAAACCTGCCGTGCCTTTATCGTTGGGGATAATATTCTTGATGGCGAGTGGTTGAGTATATAAGAGAAAGGCAGCTTTTAGGAGTGATCTTTCTTTACTTCGGAGTAGAATAGGTGCAAGGGGGGATTACTCTTAACTAACTAAGCCTAAAGGCTATCCAGCTTAAGGATTAAATTATTTAGACGGGAATACCCCGTCGGTAGCAAAGGCAGAAGGAAAAGGCAGGAATGCACCTTAAGGGGGAGTTCCTGGGTCACGAGCTGGGCTTGCACCAGCGCTTTCCAGATGCATGGTCCGGATTTCTTTCTGATCGTTTGATAACTCGGTTCGTCCTCGACAAAAGGCAAGACTAATGAAGACTACATCCGGGGGGAGAAGGGGTTCTTCTCCCAAAGTCCGTCGGGCCGACGACAACCCGC